ATATATCTATGTCTGCTCACAAAGCGCGAAGAGTAATTGATCAAATTCGTGGGCGTTCCTACGAAGAAACACTTATGATATTAGAACTCATGCCTTATCGAGCATGTTATCCCATTTTCAAATTAGTTTATTCTGCAGCAGCAAATGCTAGTTTCAATATGGGTTCGAATGAAGCAAATTTAGTCATTAGTAAAGCCGAAGTAAATGAAGGTACTATCGTGAAGAGATTAAAACCTCGAGCTCGAGGGCGTAGTTTTGCCATACAAAAACCTACCTGCCATATAACTATTGTAATGAAAGATATATCCTTAGGTGGATATATAGATACCGACTCTATTAAGTGGTCACAAAAACCAAAATGGAAAAAAAAGGATACAACTATGTCGTATTATGATATGTATAGTAATAGTAATGGGGGAACATGGGACAAAAAATAAATCCAATTGGTTTCAGACTTGGTACAACCCAAGGTCATCATTCCCTTTGGTTCGCACAACCAAAAAATTATTCTGAGGGTCTGCAAGAAGATCAAAAAATAAGAAATTATATCAAGAATTATGTACAAAAAAATATGAAAACATCCTCTGGCGTTGAGGGAATTGCGCGTATAGAGATTCAAAAAAGAATCGATCTGATCCAAATCATAATCTATATGGGATTTCCAAAAATATTAATTGAAAGTCGACCCCGAGGAATCGAAGAATTACAGATGAATTTACAAAAAGAATTTAATTCTGTAAATAGAAAACTTAACATTGCTATCACACGAATTGAAAAGCCTTACGGAAACCCTAATATTCTTGCAGAATTTATAGCCGGCCAATTAAAAAATAGAGTTTCTTTTCGCAAAGCAATGAAAAAGGCTATAGAATTAACTGAACAAGCAGATACAAAAGGAATTCAAGTGCAAATTGCAGGACGTATCGACGGAAAAGAAATTGCGCGTGTTGAATGGATCAGAGAGGGTAGGGTTCCACTACAAACCATTCGAGCTAAAATTGATTATTGTTCCTATACAGTTCGAACTATCTATGGGGTATTAGGCATCAAAATTTGGATATTTATAGACGGGGAATAATAAAATAAACCTTTATTTCCCTTTGCATTCTATCCGGCGATGGAACAAAAAGAGAAATTTATTTCTTATTTTTATTTTCTCTTCAATAAAAAAATGAACAAACAATTATAATTCTATAGGGTTTAATAAAAATTAAATTAATCTTTTGATAAAATTGCTATGCTTAGTGTGTGACTCGTTGGTTTTTTGAGGGTTAGTAACCAGCCCCATAGTATAAACAAATAACTATAGAAGTAATAACCAACTCATTCCTTCGTATTATCTGGATCCAAAGAACCAGTCAAGATATGATATATTGTTCATATTGTTGTAGCAACTGAAATACTTTTTCATTAAAAAATCTGCTTCTAAGTTGTCAATAGAAATAAAAAAGAAAGGGTATGGATAAATGGAAGGATGAAAGAAAGAAAGAAAAAGAATATGGATGATATAAAATTCCAATATGTAAGGTCTATGAGTCATCTCATAAAAAATCTGTGTAATAAAGCATCAATAAGGATTCATCATTAAAAGGATCTGCTCATCGAACAAAAAATAAAGAGCTTCGAGCCAATAAAGACTAAGAATATTGACTCAAGAACTAATAGCTCCATTGTAGAATTCAGACCTAACCATTAAGTAAGAAGGGATGGGAACGATGGAACCTGTGAATTCAAAAGATTCTAGTGAAAATGAATTTGAACGATTCATTGATCGGGATGGCGGAACCGACCAGAAACCAATTAATCTATTCGGAAAAGTTATGAACTAATGATAGAACTGAAATAGAAATTGAAAGAGTAAATATTCGCCCGCGAAAACTTTATTTTTTTGGATTGCTAAATTTAGGGTCAATCCAATACGATAAAGAGTAAAACAAAAGAAAGATTCCTTTTAACATTCTAAATCTAAAATATAAGAAAAAAAAGTTATTTAATATATTTAGTTATCTATTATCTATACTATACAAACAAGATATAAAAATTAATAATAGATTTGATCTAGATTAAATGAAATCCATGAGTCAGCGGATTACTTATTAAATACATGTATATCTTAATTCAAATTATATTATATCTGAATTGAATTCTAAATCTTTAATTTGAATTTATTTTTATTCGCGAGGAGCTGGATGAGAAGAAACTCTCACGTCCAGTTCTGTAGTAGAGATGGAATTCAAAACAAACCATCAACTATAACCCCAAAAGAACCAGATTCCGTAAACAACATAGAGGAAGAATGAAGGGAATATCTTATCGAGGTAATACTATTTGTTTTGGTAAATACGCTCTTCAGGCACTTGAACCCGCTTGGATCACATCTAGGCAAATAGAAGCAGGTCGACGAGCAATGACACGAAATGCACGTCGCGGTGGAAAAATATGGGTTCGTATATTTCCAGATAAACCAGTTACAGTAAGACCCGCAGAAACACGTATGGGTTCAGGTAAAGGCTCTCCCGAATATTGGGTAGCTGTTGTTAAGCCTGGTCGAATTCTTTATGAAATGGGTGGAGTAACAGAAAATATAGCCCGAAGGGCTATTTCAATAGCAGCGTCCAAAATGCCTATACGAGCTCAATTTATAATTTCGGGCTAAAAAAGAAATGGGCCCTAATTAAAAATAGCGGATGCAGGTTTCTTTTTTTGGACAAATAATATTTCTTTTTTTCTTTGACCTTTGTATTGTAAAAACAGATAAAAAAAAAAATGATATGATTCAACCTCAGACCCATTTGAATGTAGCAGATAACAGCGGGGCTCGAGAATTGATGTGTATTCGAATCATAGGAGCTAGCAATCGTCGATATGCTCGTATTGGTGACGTTATTGTTGCTGTGATCAAAGACGCAGTTCCAAACATGCCTCTACAAAGATCAGAAGTGGTCAGAGCTGTAATTGTACGTACTTGTAAAGAACTTAAACGTGACAACGGTATGATAATACGATATGATGACAATGCTGCAGTTGTGATTGATCAAGAAAGAAATCCAAAAGGAACTCGAGTTTTTGGTGCGATTGCCCGAGAATTGAGACAGTTCAATTTTACTAAAATAGTTTCATTAGCTCCCGAGGTATTATAAAATGAGACCACGATATGGTTATAGTAGGGTATTTAAAAGAAATAGATTAAGATTCATTTAGTAGATTTTGTCTCACGTATATACCTTTTAAAATTAATATTCATAAACAAATACGTAAAAAAAAAAAAAGAAAAAACATGTTGATTATATCCAAATTTGGAGGCACCAATAATTTTAATTAATCATGGGTAGTGATACTATTGCTGACATAATAACCTCTATACGAAATGCCGATATGTATAGAAAAAGCGTGGTTCGAGTAGCATCTACTAATATCAGCGAAAGTATTGTGAAAATACTTTTACGAGAGGGTTTTATCGAAAACGTGAGAAAACATCGAGAAAACAACAAATATTTTTTGGTTTTAACCCTACGACATAGAAGGAATAGGAAAAGCACTTATAGAAATCTTTTAAATTTAAAACGGATCAGTCGGCCGGGTCTACGAATCTATTCTAACTATCAAAGAATTCCTAGAATTTTAGGTGGGATGGGTGTTGTAATTCTTTCTACATCTCGGGGTATAATGACAGACCGAGAGGCTCGACTAGAAAGAATAGGCGGAGAAATTTTGTGTTATATATGGTAATCTTTCTAATATCCGAATTGAATATGAAACTTCTTATTTGTGAAAAAGAAAAGAGAAGTGCTGGGTTGTCTAATAGGGTTCTTCCTCCACTAGTTAATACTTCAAGGGGGTTTTGCCTGGAATGAAAGAACAAAAATGGATTCATGAAGGTTTAATTACTGAATCGCTTCCCAACGGTATGTTCCGGGTTCGTTTAGATAATGAAGATACAATTCTAGGTCATGTTTCAGGAAAGATCCGACGTAGTTTTATACGGATACTGCCAGGCGATAGAGTCAAAATTGAAGTAAGTCGGTATGATTCAACCAGAGGTCGTATAATTTATCGACTCCGCAACAAAGATTCGAAAGATTAGGTGTTTCCCTATTTATTTCGTAGGAATACCATTAAAAATTGAAAATTTCAAGAAACTTATTTTCTTCCAAGAAGTAGATTCAAAATTAAAGTAAGGAGTGGCAAATATGAAAATAAGAGCTTCCGTTCGTAAAATTTGTGAAAAGTGTCGACTAATACGTCGTAGGGGACGAATTATAGTAATTTGTTCGAACCCAAGACATAAACAAAGACAAGGATAATAAGGCTCATTAAAGACCTGATATACAAATAGGGGATCTGTTTTGACATGAAATGGATATATCCATATATCTCTGACTCAAATTTATGAGATGATAAAATATGGCAAAAGCTATACCGAAAAAGGGTTCACGTGGACGTATTGGTTCACGTAAGAGTACACGTAAAATACCAAAGGGGGTTATTCATATTCAAGCAAGTTTCAATAATACCATTGTGACTGTTACAGATGTACGGGGGCGAGTGGTTTCTTGGTCCTCTGCCGGTACTTGTGGCTTCCGAGGTACAAGAAGAGGGACACCATTTGCTGCTCAAACCGCAGCGGCAAATGCTATTCGTGCAGTAGTAGATCAAGGTATGCAACGAGCAGAAGTCATGATTAAAGGTCCCGGTCTCGGAAGAGACGCAGCATTACGAGCTATTCGCAGAAGTGGTATACTATTAACTTTCGTACGGGATGTAACTCCTATGCCACATAATGGCTGTAGACCCCCGAAAAAAAGACGTGTATAGAAAAAAAATGGAAGATATTTCAATAGCAAGAGAAACAAGAGAAATAAATGATTCAATGATCTGATCAAATAATATTATTATGGTTCGAGAGAAAATAACAGTATCTACTCGGACACTCCAGTGGAAGTGTGTTGAATCAGCAGCAGACAGTAAGCGTCTTTTTTATGGGCGCTTTATTCTGTCTC